ATCGTATATAACTTAACAGGAATCATCGTATATAACTTAACAGGAATCATCGTATATAACTTAACAGGAATCATCGTATATAACTTAACAGGAATCATCGTATATAACTTAACAGGAATCATCGTATATAACTTAACAGGAATCATCGTATATAACTTAACAGGAATCATCGTATATAACTTAACAGGAATCATCGTATATAACTTAACAGGAATCATCGTATATAACTTAACAGGAATCATCGTATATAACTTAACAGGAATCATCGTATATAACTTAACAGGAATCATCGTATCGTATATAAATATAATATATATATATAACCATAACCAAATTCCAATTTAAATTAAATCTTTAGGAGGAGGCAATGAAACGACATCAATTCAAATCCTGGATCTTCGAATTGAGAGAGATATTGAGAGAGATCAAGAATTCTCACTATTTCTTAGATTCATGGATCAAATTCAATTCAGTGGGATCTTTCACTCACATTTTTTTTCACCAAGAACGTTTTATGAAACTCTTTGACCCCCGAATTTGGAGTATCCTACTTTCACGTGATTCACAGGGTTCAAGAAGCAATCGATATTTCACGATCAAGGGTGTAGTACTGCTTGTAGTAGCGGTCCTTATATCTCGTATTAACAATCGAAAGATGGTCGAAAGAAAAAATATCTATTTGATGGGGCTTCTTCCTATACCTATGAATTCCATTGGACCCAGAAATGAGACATTGGAAGAATCTTTTTGGTCTTCCAATATCAATAGGTTGATTGTTTCGCTCCTGTATCTTCCAAAAGGGAAAAAGATTTCTGAGAGTTGTTTCATGGATCCGCAAGAGAGTACTTGGGTTCTCCCAATAAATAAAAAGTGTATCATGCCTGAATCTAACCGGGGTTCGCGGTGGTGGAGGAACCGGATCGGAAAAAAGAGGGATTCTAGTTGTAAGGTATCTAATGAAACCGTAGCTGGAATTGAGATCTCATTCAAAGAGAAAGATAGCAAATATCTGGAGTTTCTTTTTTTATCCTATACGGATGATCCGATCCGCAAGGACCATGATTGGGAATTATTTGATCGTCTTTCTCCGAGGAAGAAGCGAAACATAATCAACTTGAATTTGGGACAGCTATTTGAAGTCTTAGGGAAAGACTTGATTTGTTATCTCATGTCTGCTTTTCGTGAAAAAAGACCAATTGAAGGGGGGGGTTTCTTCAAACAACAAGGAGCTGAGGCAACTATTCAATCAAATGATATTGAGCATGTTTCCCATCTCTTCTCGAGAAACAAGTGCAAGTGGAGTATTTCTTTGCAAAATTGTGCTCAATTTCATATGTGGCAATTCCACCAAGATCTCTTCGTTAGTTGGGGGAAGAATCAGCACGAATCGGATTTTTTTAGGAACGTATCGAGAGATAATTTGATTTGGTTAGACAATGTGCGGTTGGTAAACAAGGATCGGTTTTTTAGCAAGGTACGGAATGTATTGTCAAATATTCAATATGATTCCACAAGATCAAGATCCATTTTCGTTCAAGTAACGGATTCTAGCCAATTGAAAGGATCTTCTGATCAATCCAGAGATCATTTTGATTCCATTAGAAATGAGGATTCCGAATATCACACATTGATCGATCAAAGAGAGATTAAGCAACTAAAAGTCAAAGAAAGATCGATTCTTTGGGATCCTTCTTTTCTTCAAACGGAAGGAACAGAGATAGAATCAGATCGATTCCCGAAATGCCTTTTTGGATCTTCCTCAATGTCCCGGCTATTCACGGAACGTGAGAAGCAGATGAATAATCATCTGCTTCCGGAAGAAATCGAAGAATTTCTTGTGAATCCTACAAGATCAATTCGTTCTTTTTTCTCTGACAGATGGTCAGAACTTCATCTGGGTTCGAATCCTACTGAGAGGTCCACTAGAGATCAGAAATTTTTGAAGAAAAAACAAGATGTTTCTTTTGTTCCTTCCAGGCGATCGGAAAATAAAGAAATGGTTGATATATTCAAGATAATTACGTATTTACAAAATACCGTCTCAATTCATCCTATTTCATCAGATCCGGGATCTGATATGGTTCCGAAGGATGAACCGGATATGGACAGTTCCAATAAGATTTCATTCTGGAACAAAAATCCATTTTTTGATTTATTTCATCTATTCCATGACCGGAACAAGGGGGGATACACGTTACACCACGATTTTGAAGAGAGATTTCAAGAAATGGCAGATCTATTCACTCTATCAATAACCGGGCCGGATCTGGTGTATCATAGGGGATTTGCCTTTTCTATCGATTCCTACGGGTTAGATCCAAAAAAATTCTTGAATAAGGTATTTAAATCCAGAGATGAATCGAAAAAGAAATCTTTATTGATTCTACCTCCTCTTTTTTATGAAGAGAATGAATCTTTTTATCGAAGGATCAGAAAAAAATCGGTCCGGACCTACTGCGGGAATGATTTGGAAGATCCAAAACGAAAAACGGCGGTATTT